CCCGGTATCTCGTAGAAAAAGAGTATAAATGAAAGGCTTTTTAGAATTTCATTTTTTATCATAGTTATAGATAATCATAATTACTAAAAATAATTTGGTTCTTTTTACAAACTTGATGTCGATTAATCCGCGAGTCTAGAAATTCATTTCGGACAATTGAACCTTCTCGAACTGTTTCTTTTTAAGAACCAAAAATACTTGTGCCAAAATAACAGATGCGAAGAAGAACAAAAGGCCTTGTACACGTAATGGATCTTGAAGTACTATTTCTGCATCTCCCTGACCAAATCCGCCCACATTAGGATTACTTGTCAATGGTTGATCCAATTTGATAGATTCACCTTCTGAAACAAGAATTTCTGGCCCCGGAGGGATAATATCAACCACTTGACGTCCATCCTCCGCTATGGTTATTTCGTATCCCCCCTTTTCTTTTCGTAGGATTTTGCTTACTATACCTGATGCTGTAGCATTATAAACTGTATTGTTACTCTTGCTCCCGTCAGGATAAATTTGGCCCCTTCCTCTGTTTCCGCCTACGTATATAGGATATTTTAAGAAGTGAATGTCTTTCTTAGTAGCGGGGTCGGGGGAAAGAATAGGAAAGGTGATTTCACTATATTTCTGACCAGGAACAGGGCCTATGACAAGAATATTTTTTTTGTTGGGGCGATAGCTCTGAAAAGACAGATTGCCCATCTTTTCTTTTATCTCGGGGGAAATACGATCGGGGGGCGCTAATTCAAAACCCTCTGGTAAAATAAGAACCGCCCCCACATTCAAACCCCCTTTTTTACCACTAGCAAGAACTTGTTTCACTTGCATATCATAAGGAATTCGAACAACTGCTTCAAATACAGTATCGGGAAGTACCGTTTGCGGTACCTCAATATCCACTGGTTTATTAGCTAAATGGCAATTGGCGCATACAATACGTCCAGTCGCTTCTCGTGGATTTTCATAACCCTGCTGTGCAAAAATGGGATATGCATTTGAAATGGATGTACGAGTTATTATATATATCATTAGCGATATGGAAATAGATCGAGTAATCTGTTCCTTTATCCAAGAAAAAGTATTTCTAGTTTGCATGGTCCAACCATTGATCCCGAAAATTTCTACAATAAATTGGGGTAGGTTACTAATGGAGTTTCCTATCCACGATTCTGTTATTTACTGGAATAAATTGACTGGATTAATATATAGGAATATAGGATGAATCCCCGGGATGGGTAGAAATCTAAAGCGATTTTCAATGCTTTGCTTATGTACAACTGCAAAGTAAGAAACATTCTAATTGGATTAGGTAGATAATTTTTCAGTCATTCATTGAATGATAAATCACTACAAGTGACGGAGATACGCGATTTAAATAACGGAAAATCCAATATTTTAAAATTGTATCTAGAATGACTGGAAAAGTGGAAACAAGGCCAGATATAATTTGCTCATTATGAACAAATCCAAAATCCTTGTAGACAAAGCCAATCAGCAGTTCCCAACCATGGGGCGAATGAAATCCGATACATAAATCAGTTAATAAAAGAAGAGAAAAAGCTTTTATTGTGTCACTTAAGTTATATAGGAATTCCTGAACCCAAGAGTTAAGAATAACAAGTTCTTTATTACCCAAAATAGAATAAACGCTTAGAATAATGAAACAGATTATATTTGTCGAGAAGTGCAAAATTGTATGAATACGACCCTCGTTGTGTATCTTGATTAATTGGATTGTTTCTTTGTGAATTCCTATACGAAGGTTTTGTAGATGTGTCTCCGAGTATTCCTTGATCATTTCCTCTAAGAAGAGGAGTTCCTCCAATTCTCTGAATTTTTCTAGAATACTCTTTTCTTCAATATCATTCAAAAAAATTTCGGATTGCCTAGTATTCCACCAATAAGTAACCCAAGATTCCATACTTTTTTGAAATGAGAGAGAAATCCACCAGGGCAAAAATACTATAGATGCAAGATATAAAAGAGGAGTGAATGCTTTCTTTTTTTCCATTTTTTCGTCTGTGAATTGTTAATGAACCCATCTAATTCGTCGACTCTATGTAATTGTGAAAATTGAGTGGCAAAAAACGACAGAAATTTGCTAGTTATTTTTTATTCTTATTATAAGAGATCCAATTTTTTGGTCATTAAGGAGCACAAAAAATATAAAAAGAAGCTTCAAAAAATTACAAGATATGATCTATCTGAAGTCTCAATTACAACAATTAAAAAGGGAGGGAATTTCCTTATTTCAAAATGGTTGATTATGAGATATTGGATTTGTTTCTTTTTGAATTGGGTTGTGTATATTTCGATACATATAAAAGATCCCCAAAAGAGTTTTTTTATACTTATTCCATATATGTCTGCTTTGACTCGAATGAATGTTTTGAAGAAACCTCAATTAAGTTATAAGTTATGGTATAGAAAAAGAGGATTCTTGCGTTTTTTGCTCTCCTGCTGAGAAAGCATTCATTTCTCGGCTTCATTTATTAAAAAACTTCAATTGGTACACGCAAGAAATAGGCCAATTCAGCAGCTTTTTGTTCCATTTCCCGTGGAGTAAAATTCTCATCAGTACGAGTCAATGGAATGGCTCCCTGGCCTCTGATATCCATATAAAGGACACGACGAGCAAAAATACCCTCTTTAACTTCTATTCTGACGGACTGAATATCTTTTATAAGAAATCGGAGGAAGACCCGACGATTTTTTCCAGGAAATCCCCAACGAAAGATACACACTATTCCATCTTTTCTATCAAATCGATCATAACCACTACCTACATTCCACGAAATTGTGCACCACAAATAGGAGCTAATAAAAAGACCCGCGATCCCATAGAAAGACATCACAATTCCTTGTGGAAAAAAAACTATTTCCTGAGACGGAAATAAAGATATCAAATTTCTACCAAGATAACTCGAGGTTCCAACCAACAAGAATCCTAATGAACCTAAAAAAAGGATAACAGCCCAGCAGAAATTACTTGTTTTTCGAGCCCCCGTTATAGGTTCTATCCATATATGTTCTGATCGACAACTCATACTTGATCCAGTTGCTTTTTTTGGAATTGAGAGAATACCCCAAATGAATTTGACTTTAGTCCGTTTGTTTCCGAAGTAACTCGCATCAACTAGCACTAGGTTGATGTGAACCTTTAGGAGTAATTCATTAAATTGGTTAGATCTAAACTAATAACATACCCTTCGTATGATCTCACTAAAGATAGCCACATGTATATAGATAGACCAACTTTACAGTTCAGCCATCCGCCGAGTTGGGTCTATTTGAAAATAGCTAGAATATAGCATTTTTGGGAGATTTTCGGCGGAAGCCGCTTATACCAAATATACCAATATACCAAATATACAAAATTTTGCTAAATGGATATCCGTGTTATGATACAAGCGTTAGTTTTGAAAAAACAAAATAGATGAGATTTTGTGCCCTCGCCTCTAAACAATTTTGTTTTTTTGAATATGAAGAAATAAAGAAGCTATTGCGATTGCCGGAAATACTAGGCCTACTAAAGGGACCAAAACAGAGGGAAAGGTAAGATTTGTCATAGAATGGGTACCTCGATTTACTATTTGTACCTGTTATTATTATTTAGATTTTATATTTTATAATATAAAGATATCTTATTATATATAAAGTATAAAGATATCTTATTATAATTTGATATTGATAATTCTAAATAAATAAAAATATCTTATTATTTTATAAAATTTTATTTTATAATATAAAGAAGATATAAAGATATCTTATTAGAATTTGAAAATTCTAAATTGGAATTATTATTAAATTGGAATTATTATTACTTATTATCTAATCTATCTAATCTAATATTAATAAATATAGATATAAGTATCTAGCTAAGTGAGTTATAGAATGTAGTTTTTCATCTTTCTATATGAAAGATTTGAAAGGATATGGATGAGATATTTTTTTCTTCATTTTTTTGCTCTTGTCTTCGAATTTCATTTACTAAGCAAAAACTCTCTTAAAAATGAATTAGATTCTATTTATTTAGATTCTATTTATATTGAATATTGAAGGGTTTGTTAGAATCCCATCCAGCAGGGATTCTTAGTCAAAATAGGATTATCGTAATAGAAAGATAAAAAATTCTATATTTTCTATATTTTAATTATATATGACGAGAAGAAGATATTTTTTTATTTGCCTAATTCACGAAAATAAGAATTTCCTCTTTTATCTTGTTGATAGAGACCTTGATCAATAATCAGGAATATAGAAAAAGGGGCGGATTTTCTATTTTCTGTGACTTTTGCTTCTTTGATACAATTAGATCTTATGTCAACAAAGAACCCCATTCGTCTAATTTTGACTTGGATTCCGATATACTAATTACTTGTTTGCTCAAAATAATTGAACTTAATGTTCTAATTTTGATTCAAAGGAAAGAAAGTGTGGAGTTCAAATAACTCACTCAGAACGCTTTTTAAAGGATTACGTGGTACGATTAGATCGAATAAGCCCTTCTGGAATAAATACTCAGCCGCTTGTGAACCTTCGGGTACTGTTTTATTCAATGTTTGTTCAATTACTCTTTTACCCGCAAAGGCAATGTAGGCATTGGGTTCGGCAATAATAATATCCCCCAACATACCAAAACTAGCTGTCACCCCACCAGTAGTAGGAGATGTAAGGATTGGTACATAGAATAACTTTTTATTTGATTGATAATCATATAAAGCAGAAGATATTTTAGCCATTTGCATCAAGCTCAAACTTCCTTCTTGCATGCGTGCTCCTCCGGAAGCACACACTATAATAAGAGGTAGAAATTCTTTAGTAGCGTATTCAATCAAACGGGTAATTTTCTCACCGACTACGGATCCCATACTACCCCCCATAAACTGAAAATCCATAACCCCAATTGCTACGGTAATACCGTTTAATTGCCCTATGCCTGTTTGAACAGCCTCGGTTAATCCTGTCTTTCTTTGATAAGAATCGATACGATTTTTATAAGG